CGGTAGATAAGCTAGATAAATAGAAGAAATAAGCGCGTGTAATTCAGTAATTCCTGTTTGTTCTCCTAATTGCAATTAAACTCGGCCCAATCTTTTCTTAAAAAAAGATTGAGCCGAATCGAATAAAGAATGAAATGAAATGAGTATCTTATACTTCTTACATACTATAGTAAGTATGTAAGAAGTATAAGGTATAAGTAAGTATAGTATTTATGAAGGGGGGATTATTGGTGAATCATTTTATATTGCGTAGCTTCAGACCATAGATCAAGCCAGGGAAGGGCTCCTTCTACCCATCCTGTATATTGTCTTTTTCGTTCCATGTTGCAATACAAACGTATTATTTAATTATACAAGATTATACGAGAATGAATTGTTCATTTATAGGAAAAAAGAACTATATTATCTTTTCCATTTGTACATGACGTGAGAGAACCCTGTCTTTATAGTTATAATTGAGGAAAAGATTCTATATCTATACATAATTTATATGTATATCAAAGTGTGATATCCCCAGATTCCCAAAAAAGGAGAATCATTTCTTTCAATACTCACTCGTTGTTAGTTAACAATCCTAGTGATTGGATCCATAGCCTTAATTCTGATAGGAAATAAAATAGTAAAATCTGATAGGAAATAAAATAATAAAATAATTATTCATCGAATGACTATTCATCTATTGTATTTATTTTCGTCAAATAGGGGGCGGTAAGACTCTATGGAAAAATGGTGGTTCAATTCGATGTTGTTTAATGAAAAGTTAGAACATAGGTGTGGGTTAAGTAAATCGATGGAGAGTTCTGATGCTATTGGAAATACGAGTGGAAGTGAAGAACTCACTATAAATGATCCGGAGAAAAACACTCCTAGTTGGAGTAATAGTGCCAGTTCTACTTTCAGTAATGTTGATTATTTATTTGATATTGGGAATATTTGGAGTTTGATCTCTGATGACACCTTTTTAGTTAGGGATAGTTATGGTGACAGTTATTCTGTATATTTTGATATTGAAAATCAGATTTTTGAGATTGACAATGATAGTTCTTTTATGAGTGAACTAGAAAGTTTTTTTTCTAGTTATTTGAATAATGGGTCCAAGAGTAAGAATAACGACTATTATCATTACATGTATGATACTCAATCTAGTTGGAATAATCACATTAATAGTTGCATTAATAGTTATCTTCATTTTGAAGTCAGTATTAATAGTTCTATTTCAGGTGATACCGACAATTATAGTAACAGTTATAGTTATAATTATGGTTTCATTTATACTGAAAAAAGTATAAGTCGTAGTGAAAGCGGGAATTCTAGTATAAAAACGAGTAGTAATGGCAACGATCTCAATATAAGAGAAGAGTCTAATGATTTCGATATAAATCAAAAATACAAACATTTATGGGTTCAATGCGAAAATTGTTATGGATTAAATTATAAAAAATTTTTTAAGTCAAAAATGCATATTTGTGAACAGTGTGGATATCATTTGAAAATGAGTAGTTCAGATAGAATTGAACTTTCGATTGATTCGGGCACTTGGGATCCCATGGATGAAGAGATGGTCTCTATCGACCCTATTGAATTTCATTCAGAGGAAGAACCTTATAAGGATCGTATCGATTCTTATCAAAGAAAGACAGGCTTAACTGAAGCTGTTCAAACAGGCATAGGTCAACTAAATGGTATTCCGATAGCAATTGGGGTTATGGATTTTCAGTTTATGGGAGGTAGTATGGGATCCGTAGTCGGCGAGAAAATCACCCGTTTGATCGAGTATGCTACTAATCGATCTTTACCTGTCATTATTGTGTGTGCTTCTGGGGGAGCGCGCATGCAAGAAGGAAGTTTGAGCTTGATGCAAATGGCTAAAATATCTTCTGCTTTATATGATTATCAATTAAATAAAAAGTTATTCTATGTATCAATCCTTACATCTCCTACAACCGGTGGAGTAACAGCCAGTTTTGGTATGTTGGGAGATGTCATTATTGCTGAACCAAATGCCTACATTGCATTTGCGGGTAAAAGAGTAATTGAACAAACATTGAATAAAACAGTACCCGATGGTTCACAAGCGGCTGAGTATTTATTCCTTAAGGGCTTATTCGACCCAATCGTACCACGTAATCCTTTAAAGGGTGTTTTGAGTGAGTTATTTCAGCTCCACGGTTTCTTTCCTCTGAATCAAAATTCAACAAATTAAAGTATCGCACTCGATTCAATTATTTGTAGCGAACAAGTATTTGTATTTAGTTCATCGTAAAAAAAACTTAAGTTAAGACGAACGGTGTTTTCTTTGGTGACATAAGTTCTACTTGTAGTAAGAGCCAGAAGTTTCGTATAATTATTATTATTTTATCTTTTCTGCCATATCCATTTTTTTTATCTTACCCCTACCCCTAATTCATGATTAGTAAGCAGGAACCCTTTATCAATCAATAAATAGGATAAAAAAAGATAAAAGAGTGAGTTTCTCCTTCTGAGGAATTGGGGAAAGGAAAGACAGAAAGAAAATAAAAAGAATTTTATCTGGCCTTCTTACGTATTATAATTTTATTTTAATATATTAATATAGACAATTAAAATATAGACAATAATATAACTTATTTATAATTTATATTATATTCATTTATAATGTCTTCTATATTTCTTATCTTATATAAGATTATATAAGAAAATAAGAAATATAGAAGACATATAGAATAGTAAAGAAGTGATTTCTATATCTACCGAGAACCCTCATTTTTATTATGGAATCGAGTTACCGTTTGTTTTGTTGGATGGGATTAGTGAAAGTCGCGAACTTATAATAAACTCTTTTCTTTAATTTTAATAATAACCCCTATTAGAAAACTAGATTAGATAAAGTAAAGAAGAAAAAAGGATGGGAGAAGAAGAATAATCAAATTATATTAAAGTGAATTATCATAATTATTTAGAATTATTTATGTAGAAAGATGAATAGGTACACTTAATTTAGGTCTATATTCCTTGCACTTATTAACTACTTAATATTATTTATATTAGATATACTTATTAGATATACTTATCATAAGATATCTTTATAATACAAATATTAAATTGGGGCACCCATTCTATGACAGATCTACCCTCTATTTTTGTGCCTTTAGTGGGCCTAGTATTTCCGGCAATTGCAATGGCTTCTTTATCTCTTCATGTCCAAAAAAATAAGATTGTATAGATTCGATGGGACCTAATCTTATTAATTTATTTCAACACTGGATCATAATACAGATATTTATTTAGTGTAATATGGTACGATATGTGGGTCTTTCCCAAGACAAATGAAAGATGCATACGGATACATGATATCTGTATAAATGCATATTATAGGCGGGTATGGGTATAGCTGGTTAAAAATAGATCGGCAAATAGTTTTAAATAGAAAATCAATGTATCTAACCAATTACTCCTAAATAGTTCCTGTCAAAATAGTGCTAGTTGATGAGAGTTACTTCGGGGTCAAGAAAAGTAAAGTCAAATTCATTTGGGTTATTCTCTCAATTCCAATCGAATACAACCAGATCTAGTATAGTATAAGTAAGTAAGTATAGTATGAACTGGCGATCAGAACATATCTGGATAGAACCTATAATGGGGTCTCGAAAAACAAGTAATTTTTGTTGGGCCTGTATCCTTTTTTTAGGTTCATTAGGATTCTTAGTGGTTGGAACTTCCAGTTATCTTGGTAGAAATCTGATATCCGTATTTCCATCTCAGCAAATCATCTTTTTTCCGCAAGGGATCGTAATGTCTTTTTATGGGATCGCGGGTCTATTTATTAGCTCCTATTTGTGGTGTACAATTGCGTGGAATGTAGGTAGTGGTTATGACCGATTTGATAGAAAAGAAGGAATAGTTTGTATTTTTCGTTGGGGATTTCCTGGAATAAATCGTCGCATTTTCCTTCGTTTCCTTATGAGAGATATCCAATCCATCAGAATGGAGGTTAAAGAGGGTCTTTATCCTCGTCGTGTCCTTTATATGGAAATCAGAGGCCAAGGGGCCGTTCCCTTGACTGGCACTGATGAGAATCTTACTCCACGAGAAATTGAACAAAAAGCTGCCGAATTAGCCTATTTCTTGCGCGTGCCAATTGAAGTATTTTGAAATGAACTAAAGTTTTCTCAGTATGAGGGAAGGAATTTGCTAATTCCCTTTTTAATACAATCGAAGTTTCTTCAAAAGGATCATTCAATCAAAACATATTAGATTTTATTTCTCCCTTCTGTTAGCGGGGAAACCACATGGAATAAAAAAAAAAGTGGGAGATCGTATATGGAACAACTAAACTATAATAAAAAGCAATTTTTTATATACCAAAACCCATTTTTGTATGTGTAGGGAGCCCAATTTAGAATTTATACTAATACAAATTGATAATTTATACTAAAAAAAAGTCTAATTAAATATGCATTCATAAAACATATCCGAACATTTATTTCGTAATACATAATTAATCTTTTTAGACCCAAGATTTTGAATTGATACGCTACGTTATTCCTGGACTGTGGTTAGGCGGTGAAACATTTCGAAATAATTAATTGATATTGATCCGGGAAGGAGTTTTTGTGTCTCGAAATACAAATAATTTTCGTTACTTCAAGTGGATTTTCGAGTATTCATCGACAGGAACAAATGAAGATGAAATTAGTTGGAATTTATCCAATTGAGATATCTCTGGGGATCATATTTGCTTCTTTTTCTATATTTTTATAGTCAATTTTTAGACAAAAAATTGGGAATAGATTCATAGGTTCGATACCTTGTTATAGAATTCGTATTCTGAGAAATATCAGATAGAATCGACGAATGAAGCAGATTCATTAACAATTCACAGATAAAAAAATGAAAAAAAAAAAGTGTTGACCTCCCTCCCATACCTTGTATCCATAATATTTTTGCCCTGGTGGGTCTCTCTCTCATTTAATAAAAGTTTGGAACCTTGGGTTATTAATTGGTGGAATACCCAGCAATCCGAAACTTTCTTGAATGATATTCAAGAGAAAAGCATTCTAGAAGGATTTATCGAATTAGAAGAACTATTCCTGTTGGACGAAATGATAAAGGAATACCCGGAAACACATATACAAAAGATTCGTATAGGACTACACAAGGAAACGATACAATTAGTCAAAACACACGATGAGTATCATCTCCATATCATTTTTAATTTCTCGACAAATATAATCTGTTTCGCTATTCTAAGTGGTTATTTTATTCTGGGTAATGAAGAACTTGTTATTCTTAATTCTTGGGTTCAGGAATTCCTCTATAACTTGAGTGACACAATAAAAGCTTTTTCGATTCTTTTAGTTACTGATTTATGGATCGGATTTCATTCGACCCATGGTTGGGAACTTATGATTGGTTCGGTCTACAACGACTTTGGATTGGCTCATAACGATCAAATTATATCCGGTCTTGTTTCCACTTTTCCAGTTATTCTAGATACGATTGTGAAATATTGGATCTTCCATTATTTAAATCGTGTATCTCCTTCGCTTGTAGTCATTTATCATTCAATGAACGAATAAAAAACTCATTTGATCTCCTGATATCAATCAAATCAGAATGTTTATTCGTGTATAGTATAAAGTATAAAGAAGAATAAAGAAAGTATTTTAAATCTTACTTATTCTTTATTTATACTTCTACCTGTTCAGGGTATTCGTCCTATATTCCAGTACAATTATTCCAGTACAATGGCAGACTCGTGGATAGGGAACTATACTAGTTAGCTACCTTTCTAATTTATTGTAGAAATTCCGGGATCAATGATTGGACCATGCAAAATAGAAATATTTTTTCTTGGGTAAAGGAACAGATGACTCGATCCATTTCTGTATCGATCATGATATATGTAATAACTCAGGCATCTATTTCAAATGCATATCCCATTTTTGCGCAGCAGGGTTATGAAAATCCGCGTGAAGCAACTGGACGAATTGTATGTGCAAATTGCCATTTAGCTAATAAGCCCGTGGATGTTGAAGTTCCGCAAGCTGTGCTTCCTGATACTGTATTTGAAGCAGTTGTTCGAATCCCCTATGATACGCAACTGAAACAAGTTCTTGCTAATGGGAAAAAGGGGGCTTTGAATGTAGGGGCTGTTCTTATTTTACCCGAAGGATTCGAATTAGCCCCCCCCGATCGTATTTCTCCCGAGGTGAAAGAAAGGACGGGAAATCTATCCTTTCAGAGTTATCGTCCCAATAAAAGAAATATTCTTGTGATAGGTCCTGTTCCCGGTCAAAAATATAGTGAAATTGTCTTTCCCATTCTTTCCCCTGACCCTGCTACGAAGAAAGACGTTCATTTCTTAAAATATCCAATATATGTAGGTGGGAATAGAGGAAGGGGTCAGATTTATCCTGATGGGAGCAAGAGTAACAATACAGTCTATAATGCTACATCGGCAGGAATAGTAAGCAGAATAACACGTAAAGAAAAAGGGGGATATGAAATAACCATAGTTGATGCATCGGATGGACATCAAGTGGTTGATATTATACCTCCGGGACCAGAACTTCTTGTTTCAGAGGGTGAATCCATCAAGCTTGATCAACCATTAACAAGCAATCCTAATGTGGGAGGGTTTGGTCAGGGAGATGCAGAAATAGTGCTTCAAGATCCATTACGCGTCCAAGGCCTTTTGTTCTTTTTCGCATCTGTTATTTTGGCACAAATTTTTTTGGTTCTTAAAAAGAAACAGTTTGAAAAGGTTCAATTGTACGAAATGAATTTCTAGATCCAGAGATTGAGTTGGTAAAAAAAAAAAAGCGTGAATTTTTGTCGATTGATACAATTATGTATGATAAAAAAATTCTGTAAACCTCCTTGCTTGCTTTGTTTATATTGTTTTTGCGGATGTCTGGAATTCTTGTATCCCATTGCTAAAAATAGACAATAGGCATACAAAAGAAAAGAATATAAGGAAGGGGCGGGATAAATGAAAGGAACAAATATTTCTAGGAGGGATTACTAGTTTTCCGAATCTTCTATTCGACACAAGAAAGGATTGATTTTCCACCCTTTCTTGTGTCGTTTTATATCGAAATAATAATATTTTTGATTTTTTTTTTTCGTCTGTTCGTCAAAGATTACTATTCCTTCTTTTTCATGTCTATCGAAACCTCTTGTTTAGATTTCTAATTTTGATTTAAAATAATTATAATATAATTTAATATAATTAAAGTAAATTAAATAATAATTAATAATAATATTAAATAATTAAATTAAAGTAGTGGACAAACAAAAAAAGACTTTTATTTGACTCTTCTGGTTTAAAAGCAGATTATATTTTTACGCATATCCAAATTTTTATTTATTATCTTAATCTTATCGCAGTTTTTATTTAGAGTCGAGTTTTTATAGAGTAAGGTTCTATTAGTGATATATATGATTTATACAGATAAGACATCCTGCAAATAAATCATTTAATTTATAAATTTATATTTATATACTAAATACTAATAT